CTTTTTTCTTTTGATATCTCCAGACTGATGAAACTTTTTTTTCGAACTTGGATGAGGAACAAAGAAAAATTAAAAATTGTAAATTATACAGAAGAACAAATAAAAGGAAGGGATAAAAAAGAAAAAGACAAAAAGGGGGAGAACAAAAGAAAGGAGAAAGCACGGATAGAAATAGCAGAAGCCTGGGATACCATTCCATTTGCTCAAATAATAAGAGGTTCCATGTTAGTAATTCAATCAATTCTTAGAAAATATATTCTATTACCTTCATTGATAATAACTAAAAATACGGGCCGTATATTATTATTGAAACTTCCTGAATGGTCTGAAGATTTCAAAGAATGGAATCGAGAACTGCATGTTAAATGCACCTATAATGGTGTTCAATTATCAGAAAAAGAATTTCCGAAAAATTGGTTACTAGACGGTATTCAGATAAAGATCCTATTTCCTTTCTGTCTGAAACCTTGGCACAAATCAAAATCTAAGTTACAATCCTCTCATAGAGATCGAATAAAAAAGAAAAGAAAAGGCCAAAAAGATGATTTTTGTTTTTTAACAGTTTGGGGAATGGAAGCTGACCTTCCTTTTGGTTCTCCTCGAAAACGGCCTTTTTTTTTTGATCCCATTTTAAAGGAACTCAAAAAAGAAATTGGACAATTGAAAAAGAAGTATTTTCTAGTTCTAAGAGTTTTAAACAAAAGAAAAAAATTATTTTTTTCAAAAGAAACAAAAAAATGGGTTATCAAAAGCATTCTAGTTATAAAAAGAATAATAAAAGAACTTTTAAAAGTCAATTCAACTCTATTATTTAGATTGAGAAAAGTAGATGACTCGAGTGAAACTAAAAAAGAAAAAGATTCTATAATCGACAATCGGACAATTCCTGAATCATTTAGTCCAATTCGTAGATCGAATTGGACAAATTATTCACTGACAGAAAAAAAAATGAAAGATCTAACTGATAGAACAAGCATAATCAGAAATCAAATAAAAAGAATTACAAAAAATAAAAAAAAAGTGACTCCAGGAATAAATATTGGTTTTAACAAAACAAGTTCTAATGTTAAAAAATTAGAATCACCAAAAAATATTTGGCAAATATTAAAAAGAAGAAATGTTCGATTAATCCGTAAATTACATTATTTTATCAAATTTTTCATTGAAAAGATATACATAGATATCTTTCTATGTATCATTAATTTTCCCAGAATCAATACACAAGTTTTTCTTGAATCAACAAACAAAATTATTGGTAAATACATTTACAATAATGAAACAAATCAAAAAAGAATTGATAAAACAAATCAAAATACAATTCACTTTATTTCCACTATAAAAAAACCACGTTCTAATATTAGTAATAATAATAAAACACAGATTTTTTGTGACTTATCCTCCTTTTCCCAAGCATATGTATTTTACAAATTATCACAAACCCAAGTTATTAACTTGTATAAGTTAAAATCTGTTCTTCAATATCACGAAACATCTCTTTTTCTTAAGACTACAATAAAGGATTATTTTGGAACACAAGGCATATTTCATTCCGAATTAAGTCATAAGAAACTTTGGAATTCTGGAATGAATCAATGGAAAAATTGGTTAAGAAGTCATTATCAATACGATTTATCTGAGATTAGATGGTCTAGATTAATACCACAAAAATGGCGAAATAGAATAAATCAACGACGTACGAATCAAAATAAGGATTTGGATTCATATGAAAAAGACCAATTAATTCATTACAAAAAACAAAATGATCATGAAGTATATTCATTACCAAATCAAAAAGATAATTTTCAAAAATACTATAGATATGATCTTTTATCATATAAATCTATTCATTATGACAATAAGAGGAACTCAGATATTTATGGATCATCATTACAAGTAAATAAGAACCAAGAAATTTCTTATAATTACAACACAAAATTATTTGATATGCTGGAGAGTACCTCTATCAATAATTATATAGGGGAAGGCGATATTATGTATATGGAGAAAAATCCGGATAGAAAATATTTTGATTGGAAAATTTTTAATTTTTGTCTTAGAAAAAGAGTCGATATTGAAGCATGGATTGAGATCGATATCAACAGTAATAAAAATACTAAAACCAGCATTAATAATTATCAAAGAATTGATAAAATGGATAAGAAAGCTCTTTTTTATCTTACGATTCATCAAGATCAAGAAATCAATTCACCCCAAAAAATATTTTTTGATTGGATGGGAATGAATGACGAAATACGAAATCATCCCATATCTAATCTGGAATTTTGGTTCTTCCCCGAATGTGTACTACTTTACAATGCATATAAAATAAAACCGTGGGTTATACCAAGCAAATTACTTCTTTTAAATTTGAATATAAATGAAAATGTTAGCAAAAATAAAAACATCAATGGAAAGCAACAAAGGGATCTTTTTATACCATTGAATGAAAAAAAATATTTTGACTTAAACTTAAAGAATCGAAATCAAGACGAAAAAGAAA